TCCGCCCCGCTTTTCAACCAAACAGGTAAATTTTTAGTAATATTGAAAAATAAATAATATAAATTTAAAGTGGAAGTTAATTGAATAATAGAAGAAGAAGCTCCATTTACTCAATGAATGACTCCCCTCTAAAACTTTTTGTTTGTCTACTACTTCTTATTTCTTATGTTTTTATTTATTTAAAATAATGAATGTATGAATCTAAACAAAAGATTTCCAATATATCCGTAAAAGAAGAAATATTAATCTTTGGTGAACAAGAGAAAAAGCATTATTATTTCGATACAAGACGACACAAGAAAAAGGAGTTCCACCTTTTCTTTTCTTGTGTCGAATAGAAGATTAGGAAGACTTATAATCCTTCCTAGAGGTACCTGTTCCTTTCATTTCATTTATCCAGTCCTTGTCTTGTATCTTCTTCCTTTGTTTTTGTATACCTATTGGCTAGTGCCTAGTACTAAAAATGGAATACAAGTAATGAATTCCATAGATCTCGCAAAAATACTAGAAACAAAAAACAAAGCAAAGTAGGTTTAAGGAAGTTTACAGAAATACATATTTCATTTTTTTGATCAACAAGAATTCGGCGCTTTTTATCAACTTGATGATAAGGAATTTCTGGATCTAGAAATTCATTTCATATAATTGAACCTTTTCAAACTGTTTCTTTTTAAGAACCAAAAAAATTTGTGCCAAAATAACAGATGCGAAGAAGAACAAAAGGCCTTGGACGCGTAATGGATCTTGAAGCACTATTTCTGCATCTCCCTGACCAAACCCCCCTACATTAGGATTGCTTGTTAATGGTTGATCAAGCTTGATAGATTCACCCTCTGAAACAAGAAGTTCTGGCCCTGGAGGTATAATATCAACCGCTTGGTGACCATCCGATGCATCAACTATGGTTATTTCATATCCCCCCTTTTCTTTACGTACTATTTTGCTTACTATACCCGCGGATGTAGCATTATAGACTGTATTGTTACTCTTGCTCCCATCAGGATAAATCTGACCCCTTCCCCTGTTCCCACCTACATATATAGGATATTTTAAGAAGTTAACGTCTTTCTTTGTAGCAGGGTCGGGGGAAAGAATGGGAAAGACGATTTCACTATATTTTTGACCTGGAACAGGACCTATCACAAGAATATTTCTTTTATTAGGACGATAACTCAGAAAAGACAGATTTCCTATCTTTTCTTTCACCTCGGGAGAAATACGATCGGTGGGGGCTAATTCGAATCCCTCGGGTAAAATAAGAACAGCCCCCACGTTCAAAGACCCTTTTTTACCATTAGCAAGGACTTGTTTCACTTGCATATCATAAGGAATTCGAACAACTGCTTCAAATACAGTATCAGGAAGTACAGCTTGTGGAACTTCAATATCCACAGGCTTATTAGCTAAATGGCAATTGGCGCATACAATTCGCCCGGTTGCTTCTCGTGGATTTTCATAACTTTTCTGCGCAAAAATGGGATACGCATTTGAAATAGATGCTCGAGTTATTACATATATCATGATCGATACAGAAATAAATTGAGTCATCTGTTCCTTTACCCAAGAAAAAGTATTTCGATTTTGCATGATCCAATCATTGATCCCGGAATTTCTACAATAAATTAGATAGGTAGCTAGTATAGTTCCCTATCCACGAGTTTGCCATTGTACTGAAAAAATTCGACGAAAACAGGACGAAGGCCTTGAAAAGTATAAAGAATGAGAAAAATAAAAAATGCCCTTTTTTTACGTGAAAAAACTTTTTGATTGATATCAGGAAATCAAATAAGTTTATCATTCATTCATTGAATGATAAATGACTACAAGCGAAGGAGATACGCGATTTAAAAAACGGAAGATCCAATATTTCACAATTGTATCTAGAATAACTGGAAAAGTGGAAACAAGACCAGATATAATTTGCTCATTATGAGCTAATCCAAAATCATTGTAGATCGAACCAATCATTAGTTCCCAACCATGGGTTGAGTGAAATCCAATCCATAAATCAGTAACTAAAAGAATAGAAAAAGCTTTTATTGTGTCACTTAAGTTATAGAAGAATTCCTGAATCCAAGAATTCAGAATAACAAGTTCTTCATTACCCAGAATAAAATAACCACTTAGAATAGTAAAACAGATTATATTTGTCGACAAATGCAAAATGATATGGAGATGATATTCATTATGTGTTTTGACCAATTGTATCGTTTCTTTGTGTATTCCTATACTAAGCTTTTTTATATGTGTCTCTGGGTATTCTTTTATCATTTCATCCAACAAGAATAGTTCTTCTAATTCTAGGAATTTTTCTAAAACATTTTTCTCTTGAATATCATTCAAAAAATTTTCGGATTGCCTAGTATTCCACCAATGAATAATCCAAGGTTCCAGACTTTTTTGAAATGAGAGAGAGATCCACCAGGGCAAAAATATTATAGATGCAAGATACGCGAGGGAAGCCAATGCTTTCTTTTTTTTCATTTTTTTTCTGTGAATTGTTAATGAACTGCTTCATTTGTCAACTTTATCTGATCTTATATTTCTCTAAAGCACGAGTTCTATAACAAGGTATCGAACCTATGGATCTATTCCCAGTTTTTTGTAAAAATGTAGTCCTTAGATCTAGAAAAAAGAATATAGAAATAGAATTAAGGATCCCGTTTCGAATGAAATATATATATTTATAATAGAATAAGTAAATTCTAAGTAAATGAGATTTCCGAATATCTCAATTGAATAAATCCGAACGAATTTGTTCCTTTCCTTTTGATAAAAATTCAAAAAACTTCAATTGGTACGCGCAGGAAATAGGCCAATTCGGCAGCTTTTTGTTCAATTTCTCGTGGAGTCAAATTCTCATCAGTACGAGTCAAGGGGATGGTTCCTTGGCCTCTGATTTCCATATAAAGAATACGACGAGGAAAAAGACCCTCTTTAACCTCCATTCTGATTGATTGGATATCTTTCATAAAGAAGCGAAGGAAAATGCGACGATTTATTCCGGGGAATCCCCAACGAAAAATACACATTATTCCTTCTTTTCTATCGAATCGATCATAACCACTACCTACATTCCACGATATTGTGCACCACAAATAGGAACTAATGAATAAACCCGCGATCCCATAAAACGACATCACGATCCCTTGTGGAAAAAAAATAATTTGTTGAGAAGGAAATCCAGGTATCAGATTCCTACCAAGATAACTAGAAATTCCAACCACTAAAAATCCTAGTGAACCTAAAAAAAGAATAAAGGCCCAGAAAAAATTACTTGCTTTTCGAGACCCTATTATAAGTTCTATCCATATATGTTCTGATCGCCAGTTCATACTATACTAGATCCGATTGCATTCGATTGGAATTAAGAAAAAAAAAAATTGACTTTACTTTTCTTGATGCCAAAGTAACTTTCATCAACTAAAACTATTCTGATATGAACCCTTAGGAGTAATTGGTTAGATACATTGACTTTCTATTATAAAAATATTTGCCGATCGTTTTTATAACCCGTATATACATGGATTTATACGGATATCATGTATCCGCATGCATAACAGTTCTTTCATTTGTATTCGGAAAAAAGGCACATATCATACCGCATTACACTAAACAAATATCTGTACCAAAAAAAAATATCTGGTTGGCCCCATCAGGTCTAGACAATCTTATTTTTTTGTACATGAAGAAATAAAGAAGCCATTGCAATCGCCGGAAATACTAGGCCCACTAAAGGGACAAAAAAAGAAGGTAAGTAAAGATCTGTCATAGAACGGGTACCTCAATTTAATATTTGTATCTATTATAAATATAAAGATATAATAAGTATATCTATTATATTATAATTATAATTATTATAAATAATATAATATTAAGATAAATAATATTATTAAGATAAATAATATTAAGTACTTAATAAGTGCAAGGAATGAGAACTAAATGAAAATTTAGTGTACCTATTCATCTTTCTACACGAATATGTATGACAACCCACTTTAAGTTTACGAAATTTTATGAATTCTCCCGTCCTTAATACTCTTTCTATCTTACTAATAAAATAAAGAGTTTTTTTTTATTAAAGATAAAGAGTTTATTATAAGTTCGCGACTCTAATTAAACTAATTCAACCCAACAAAAAGGGATTAGATTTCTAATAAAAAATGGAAGTTCTTGGTAGGCAAGGCATAGAAATCACTTCTATTTTTTCTAGATTTTAATATTTTCCTATAATATAGAAATTAAAGGAATCTATTTTTCAAAGGAAAAAAACCGTGTAGCTGAAATAACTCACTCAGAACGCCTTTTAAAAGATTACGCGGTATGATTGGGTCGAATAAGCCCTTATGGAATAAATACTCAGCTGCTTGTGAACCGTCGGGTACTGTTTTATTCAATGTTTGTTCAATTACTCTTTTACCTGCGAAAGCAATGTACGCGTTAGGTTCAGCAATAATGACATCTCCCAACATACCAAAACTGGCCGTTACTCCACCAGTTGTAGGGGATGTAAGGATTGATACATAGAATAACTTTTTATTTGATTGATAATTATATGAAGCAGAAGATATTTTAGCCATTTGCATCAAGCTCAAACTTCCTTCTTGCATACGTGCTCCTCCAGAAGCACACACAATAATAACAGGTAGAGATCGATTAGTAGCATACTCGATCAAACGAGTGATTTTCTCGCCTACTACAGATCCCATACTACCCCCCAAAAACTGAAAATCCATAACCCCAATTGCTATGGGAATACCATTTAATTGACCTATGCCTGTTTGAACAGCTTCAGTTAAACCTGTTCTTTGTTGATAAGAATCAATACGATCTTTATAAGGTTCCTCCTCTGAATGAAATTCAATGGGGTCCATGGAGACCATATCTTCGTCCATAGGATCCCAAGTGCCCGGGTCAATCAAAAGTTCGATTCTATCTGAACTGCTCATTTTCAAATGATATCCACACTGCTCACAAATATTCATTTTTGATCTAAAAAA